ACGAGACGGAGGAATGAAGAGCATTTTCGACGCGAGTTCGAATTTGCGACAGGTACAAATATAAATAATTTGAGAAAATATTCCCGGAAAAAAATTATGTCACTTACACATATAGAGTCTTGTATAGAATATCAAAATTGATCCGATTTCTACCTATTACTATGATATTATTATCCGATGGGATACCAAAAAAATAAATGGTTGAGATTCAATCTCCTCTCTATAAATGAGATCTATAAACGAGATAAAGACAGAATAATCAGAAGTAGTATAGAGTTTCCTTTTTTTTTACACACTAAATTTCATGTTCAAAAAAGAATTCGCGGATTCTTTTTAGTAGTGGGTGGAATTTATAGAATACAATTGAATTGCGTAATATAAATATATTAAGAATAGTATTGTATTTATTAAGTACATGCCGATACGGCTATCTATCCACATATCACACCTTTTCTTGTAATTTCACTTAGGGGGGCAACATGGGTCACACTCCATCAAAATTCGTATTTTCTATTCAATATATTCAATGAAAAATTGAAACACGATGATTCTCTATAGGGATATGTACATTAAGAGAGAGGCCCGGCTCGGTATCCGGGTAACAATTTCTGTTCTGGGGTTTACATATACACATATATGTTGTTATAATTGATAATGAAAATTGAAAAGGATTGATTATTGAAAAAAATGTGATTAGTCATAAATCCATTTTATTTTCTTTTGCCATTCAAGGAAACAAAATTTCAGTGGAGATAAAAATTGAAGAACCGTTCACTAATTCAAAGTAAATTGTTAATGGTTCCAATTTGCCCTGAATTTTTCAGTCTGTCGTCGGAAATCCATTTTTTCTACTCTCAATAGAAAAGAGAAGGGAAATTTTTAAGTGATGTATATTTTGAGATACAATCAATCGAAGAGAATAATATAAACTAGATCCAATAAAAAATAGGAATAAAAAAAGGATAAGTACAACGGGATTCAAGATCAAAAAAAAAGCAAAAAAGAGTTAGTAATAGAATATGGATAATATTTTTAGCCATTTTGGATCCAATTTGGCGGCATGGCCAAGTGGTAAGGCGGGGGACTGCAAATCCTTTATCCCCAGTTCAAATCCGGGTGTCGCCTGATCAACAAAAGATTTTTTATTTCTTATCCTGCCGATCTAATTCGATGAATTCTTGCGGAGCAAGAAGCAGAGGCAAAGGACTAAGCGGGCGTGTCAATACTTAATTTTTATAACCCATAGCATAGGTTTTAGAAAAGACTGTAATTTTTTTCTCAAAATCTGGGTGTAGCCCAAACCCGTATCAATAGGGATGAAACAACTCTCACTTATTAATTTAATGATTGGTTCGGGTCATTTATTTGATTTTTCAATTGAATCAAATAAATGGTGAGAGTCAATTCCGGAATTCAGAACTAAGGTCAGAAATCTCGGTATACAAAGGTTCCTAAGAGGCACTCCGTTTTTGCTACTAGAATTGAAGAAGAGATTATACGAAAGACTATCGTATCAAAATCTCTTACTCTTAAACTACTACCCTTATTAAAGTAGTGTCTCGCGACTCTATCGGGTATTAAATTAGATCGGATACGCTGATGGGAAATCAATTTAGGAGTTGTGGAAAGGCCCGAGGATATTTTGTATCCAGACTCACGAGAGGCTATGAGTGCTCAGACATGCAAATGGTTGGTCTACTCTTATAGAGTAAAGGTCAAAGTTGAAAAAAAAAGAATGTATGTAGTAATAGTGGCGGTGGGTTTTCCCGATTCTTTCACAGAAAGAAAGACAGTAAGCTTGGATCAAATAGGAAATAGAGGTATCTGATAGATAGTTATCTATCTTGATGGTATATATATTTTTATGTTTTTGCTTAGTAAAGAAAGGTATTAAAACAAACAAAACAATAGGTCTTACTATTCTTACATGCTCTATTAGAAGCATTCCTTTGATATTTCAAAAGAAAGGGCGGGTGTATCATCGTATTTGTACTTAATGCTTCCTGATTCTACCGGAAATCCTAAAATATTGAAACTTGTTACGAGTGTATTCATTGAATTGGTTTGGTTCATCAATAGTCTTAAGTCAAAATAGGATTTTGACTCTGTGCCATTGATTCCACTATGATTATTAATCAATAATAGAATAATTCCTTCATAGAAATAGGAGACATAATTCACATGGATATAGTAAGTCTTGCTTGGGCTGCTTTAATGGTAGTCTTTACATTTTCCCTTTCACTTGTAGTATGGGGAAGGAGTGGACTCTAGGGCTGGGGCACTACTAATACTAATTGAGTAATCGATTGAGCAATCGAACTGGATCAATTCTTTATTGATCGTTTTGCGAAGCCTTAAAAAAAAATGTCTTCAAAATTGTACTGGAATACAGTAATGAATGATTACCATAATTGTATTTCGAAACTCAAATCTACGTATGATAGGAGATTTTTTTAAACCGAATTTTTCCTAAATATTCTATATTCTATTTTTGTGAATC